GTATAATTTAATCGGTATAATTTAAATAGTTTCATAACCAATCATTCATCATTAGCCAAATTATGAATACAAAAAATATCCAAATACCAAATACACCCTCTATAGAATCTTCGCAAGTTAGAGGAATTTTTTGTTAAGATCAAAGAAAGAACTTTTTCTTCCTGAGTTAAAAACTCTCCAAAAAATTCTGAACCTAATCTTTTCAAAAAAGCACGCACAGCGCTTTTGTGTTTACGAGCCAAAGTTCTAGCACAAGAAATTTTAAGTATATACTTTAGTCGATACAAACTCTTTTTTCTTGAAGAGCCACTATAATAATGAAAAAGATTTTGGCATATAAGCCCAAATCGATCAATAATATCAGAATCCGATAAATCGATCCAAGTCGGCTTACTAATAGGATGCCCTAATCCGTTACAAAATTTCGCTTTCGCCAACGATAGGATCAGAGAACTGATTGGAATTTTCGGATCAAATTTCTTAATCGTATTATCTATTAGAAATGCATTTTCTAACATTTGACTCCGTACCACTAAAGAAGTGAGTTGTACACTTGAAAGAAAACCAATAAAGTCAAGAAAATGGGTTGATAATCGATTAATATAGATTCTTCTTGGTTGAGACCACACAGAAAAATGACACTGCCAGAAATGGGTAAGGTAAAATTTAAATTTCTGCATCAAAAGGGATGTCCCTTTTGAGGCCATAATATATTGTCCTTTATACCTAACAGAATACGGGTAGGGGTCTTTAAAAAGCCATAAAATAACGTCAAAATCCTTAGTAAAAAGTTTGACTAAATATTCTAATTTTCCGTAGAAAAAAATGCGTTCAAGAAAGGATCTGTAAGATGTTGATCGTAAATGAGAGGATTGGTTGCAAAGAAACAAGAAAATAAATTCGTGTTCACATACATGGAAATTATATAAGAACAAAAAAAATCTTTGAGTCCTTTTTATAAAAAAATATATATTTTTTTTTATAAGACTATTGCAATTATGAGATTCATAAAGAAAGAATCGTAATAGATGCAAAGACGGGGCATCTTTCACCCAGTACCGAAGTGTTTGAACTAAGATTTCCAGATGGACGGGGTAAGGTATTAATATATCTAACACAAAATTTAAATGTAAAACGTTGTCCTCTAAAAAAGGAAATATTGAATGAATTGATCGCAAATTTCGAGATTTGACTTTTTTTTTTTTCTCTATAGAAGCTAAGGAAAGTGGAATTTCCACAATGACTGCAAATACTTCAGATATCATTTGCGAATAAAAATCATATTTGTGCCCCAAAAAGTCGTTTTGGTTAGAATAATTAGCCGAAAGAATAAAAAAATTCTGTTGATACATTCGATTTATTAAACGTTTCACAACTAGTAAACTAAATTTCCTACCGCCTGAAGTTTCCAACAAAATAAATTTCTTTAAATCATGACCATATGCAAATGAAAAAATATATTCCTGAAAGATAAGTGGATAGAAAAAGTTGTGTTGCCAAAAACCTTCTAGTTCTATATATCTTTGGAATTGTTCCATTTAAAATTAGATTTAAAATTTAAAGTAAAAAAAAGGGGATTTCTTAAGTTATCAAATGATACATAGTGCGATACAGTCAAACCAAGATATATATTTTTAGATACCTCGGAAATACGTAAATTAATCAGCAGACTCTCTTTTTTTTTCATCTAATTAGTTCTTTTTTATTAAAAAATAACACGATGGTTAGAAATCCCTTATTTTTTCAATCCAATCGTTCTTCTGATAAAAGTATCTTTATCAATATACTGTTTCTTCTACACATTACATTCATGGCCATCTCAATATAGAGAATGGATAGTCTCATAGTTAAATAGTTAGGATTCACTAAAAAAGAAAATCCACACGTGGGAGAATCCTTTCCCATATCAGGCACTAAGTTTTTTTAACGTCTAATTAGATGGGATAATAATTCAAATTACGAAGATAAGCTCGTTGCTTATGCTTTCCACAAAATTGGAACCCATAAGGATAGGGTTCGATCCATTTATTCAATTGACCCAATTTTGAATTCATTGGATTTCCTCCCAAGACTTCAAATCAAATAATTATACTTATTTGCTAAGAATGAAATGAAATAGTCTACAAATTCTCTATTGATACGACATGCGCTTTTTTCCATCCATTCCCTTTCAGGATCAGTCGTGATCGTATAAACTTTACCGATAGTGTAGACGAATCCCTTGCTTCATCCAAATATGTAAAAGACCCTAGTCGCACTTAAAAGCCGAGTACTCTACCGTTGAGTTAGCAACCCCTATATATTAGGTAGATATAACCGAGATCAAAAAAATCGAGTTGGAATCAAATAGCAAGAAATCTAAAAAAGTTTTCGAATTACGAACATATATAAAAACAAACACCAATATAAGAGATTTTTAGAAAAAATTTGGATAGACAAACAGTCTGATAGTCTGCATTTTTTCGATCTAAAGATATTTTGTTTTTGTATCCGAACAAATTCAACGAATTCTTGAATAAAAATCTTGGGTAGTATAGAAGACATAAAAAACCATTTAATTTTTTTATTTCACAATTGAATTATATTTGTTCAATACATTCTTGTCAATAAAAAAAAATACAACTACAAGATAGAAAAAACTTCCTTTTTTTTATTGAAAAATCTACTCAAATTCAAATAAAAGAAAATATAATTATGAAAAATATATAAATACGATAATTATAGAAGCAATATTGTGAAATCTAAATATAAAAACCAAAGCGAAAAAAATTATAGAGGAAAGCTTATGTTGGATTGGCACTAAAAAAAAAGACAGGAATAATACAAATTTTACTCAATTACAACCTCATTATCTTTTGTTTAAATAATTCATTAATTAAATTTCGTTTGATTAAATTGAAATTCTTTTAAAAACGCCGCCTTCTTTAAAATATCATAAACAGTTTCTGTAGGTTGAGCGCCTTTTTGAATAAAATCGAGAATAGCAGGAACATTTAAATAAGTTTTTTTTTTTATCGGGTCATAAAAACCCACTTTCTGCAAATCTCTTCCTTCTCTTCGTGACCGAACATCAATTGCAACGATTCGATAGACGGCTCATTGGGATAGATTAAACCCCCCTTTGAAACGTATAGGAAGTTTTCTCTTCGTACGGCTCGAGAAAATTGATTCATTTTTATTTTTTTATATAAATTAGAATGACCAATCAAATAAGTACAGAAAATCATCAAATTAAAACGCATTACACTAAGAATTTAGACCTTTCCTCAAAAAATCATTTGTATACTCATAACTCAAGTAGAATAACTTTCAAATAGCCCAAAAGATAAAAAAAATCTTTTGGTATTTATTGAGCAGTCTCAAATACTCTTTGTTTTATTTCATTTAGAATCGATTAAAATTGTTGCGACAAAAAAAAGAATATTTCCTTGTTCCGGAAGCCTTTAATCATCTTGTTTTTTGAATCATTGGGTTTAGACATTACTTCGTTGATTTTTAATCCTTTAAAAAATGGTCGCAACACACCTTTTTTGTTATTTCTCTCAAAGAATATAATTATATGGACGGTCGATTTACGCACAATATATAAAAATATATTTAATCGAAAAGCTTTTATTAAAATTTCCTTGGGGATTTTAAAGTTGCTTTTTTTGTTCCTTTCGAATTCTCTGTCAAAGATAACTTACGAAGTCAACTTATTCTTTTGATTGACACTAACCCTAGACCCCGCCCCTTTTATAAATAGCTCAATGCTTTCTCCTCGAGCTCCATCATTCATATACTATTACACCCTAACAAATCGGGTTCGCGTGGAACAGGGCAAATGATGTCGAGTAAAGAGCATCCTTATTAGAGAATGATGGATATAAGAATCCACAACGGATCATGTCCTTCAAGTCGCACGTTGCTTTCTACCACATCGTTTCAAACGAAGTTTTACCATAACATTCCTCGTCGAATTTGGAACCGGTCCGCAGTTGATTCAATTATCGAATCATGAATAGTCATTGGTTCAGTTAAAACAGTTGTTACATAGATTAGATATGTAATATATCTTATACTTTATAGTAAAAATAAAATTTATTTTTTGGGGTATGAAAAAAAAAGAATGCATTTCTTTCTATTTTCTATAATAATAATTAGAAATGACTATTTATATTCATATTATTATAAGGGATGGATATATGATAGGTTAAAGGCACAACCTTTTTTATTCAAATTCATGTAATCTATATAAAGTAATCTTTCCTAAATACCCTACGGGTTCGCCTGCATTTGCCTATCATTTGAGCACGTATCGTTGTCAATTTTCAAAAATATGTGAAAAAATTATTTTTATTCGCTAAAAGAGTCAAACTCTAGCCACTATATACACTTTATAAACACAAAAGAAATCTTTATTTTTATTGTTAAAAATAATTAATAATACTCTGGGACGGAAGGATTCGAACCTCCGAATAGCGGGACCAAAACCCGATGCCTTACCACTTGGCCACGCCCCACTTGGGTTTCTATTTGCCATTAATAAACACTAATATTAGTGTTGATTTTTCGTCAATTCAAGCCCAACTATCTATATTCTATATATAAAGAATCAATTCTATTTTGTTGTTTAGTAGTTTAACTCCGACACATGTAGACATAGAAAAAAATTTTTTATTGATCATTAATGAAAATTCCATTAAGATATTATATGAAAGTAGAATTGCTTCTATTCTCCATTGAGAATGGAAGGTTTTTTGATTGAGTGAGTAAGTTCAAAAAAACGAAAATTTTGTTCTTTTTTTTTCTTTCTATCAATAACTCAATCAAAATACAAATTTTTTTTAAAACAAAATGTCTGTTATGCTTAATATCTTTAATTTGATCTGTCTTAATTCTGCTCTTTATTCGAGTAGTTGTTTCTTTGCCAAATTACCAGAGGCCTATGCTTTTTTAAGCCCAATTGTTGATTTTATGCCAGTCATACCTCTACTTTTTTTTCTCTTAGCCTTTGTTTGGCAAGCTGCTGTAAGTTTTCGATGAGATCTTTCATCTTATCCTATAAAAATGAATGCTTTTTTCGAGAAAGAAGGTTCTAATTCTAATCCAATCTAATACTTTCTAATTTTCTAATATTAAAGAATTTCTAAAATAAAAAGTCTTAAATTAAAATTATTAAATAGACACAACATTATCTAGTTTTCCATTCTTTTTTTTTCTAGAAATGAACAAACCTTATTGTGATACTCCACAATATCAACAGGTAGACATAAAAAAATTATTGATAAGTAAGAAAATAATAGATAAGATAATAATAACTTAAAAATTTTTCTATTAAAATTACAAAAAAGTCGATTTTTAAATTTTCAAAAACGACTTTCGGCGTCAAACCAAATATCAAATTATAGGATATGCGGTATAAAAATAGAGAATCTATTCTCTAAAAAAAAAAGATCTTGGAGATTTATAATGTTTACTCTCAAACTCTTTGTTTATACAGTAGTGATATTTTTTATTTCTCTCTTTATTTTTGGATTCCTATCTAATGATCCAGGGCGTAATCCTGGGCGCGAAGACTAAAATAAAGGGTTTTTGCGTGATTTTTTATCTTTTTTTTCTAATCTAATATTGCATAAAAATAAAAATTTAATATATTAAAAAAATGTTCGAATTCTAATTAATAAAGAAAATGGAAATAAAAAAATAAAACGAATTTTATATTAAGATTAAATCATCAATGTAAAATGTAAATGGAACACGGAAAGAGAGGGATTCGAACCCTCGGTACGAATAACTCGTACAACGGATTAGCAATCCGACGCTTTCGTCCACTCAGCCATCTCTCCCTCTTGAAAATAAACTACTAAATATTCAAATACAAATTTTAATTAATTAAATTATATATATTTAATCTATAATAAACTCGAATTTTAAGAATAAAAAAATATTTTATAAATAGTATAATAAGAATTATATTATTTATTATATAATAATAATATTAACATATAACAATTAACAATAATATATTATGTAGACAAAAAAGACAAGTTATTAATACAACAGTTCAACAACAAGTACAAGTTTTATATGAAATTCCAATCAGTTGGATAAAGACAAAAAAAGAAAGAATCCTTTTTAATATAGATATATTATATTTTTTATATAAAAACAAAGAATCAAAAATAATGATAGAATGAATATTAATCGAAAAATACACTATTAAATATAAAAAGAAATACCTTTTCGACAGAAAAAAGGAATTTTGTGATTCCCGCGGCCTGGCCTGATCGGTACTTCGCCAGGCCCTTTTTTTAATTTTTAATAAAATAATTATTATTATTATCTTTATATCCGATTTATCTGATGATTATAGTTATAGCGTTATCAATTTTCTTGAACCGTATCTTACAACTCCTTCGGGAAAAAGAAAAATGCGCACTTATTTTTTTTAGTTTAAAATTGAATGAATTATTTAACTATCTTTTCATAATCTCACTAAATCTTCCTACGAAAAAGCCAATATTCTATATCTCAAGATTCTTTTATGATCCCATCTTGATTACATTATGTCAAGTTTCGGTGTTCGACAAAAGTTATATTTCAATACAATAATCAAATTGTAGCGGGTATAGTTTAGTGGTAAAAGTGTGATTCGTTCTATTACACCCTTAATAGTTAAGGGGTCTCCCGGTTTGATTACTATTCCGATAATAATACATTTTATTTCTAAAAAGGAATAAATCCCTTACCTTCAATTAAAAATTGGAAGACAATTATACATTCTCGTGAGTTATATCCAAAGGTCAATTAAAAATGGAATTTTTGGATTATGAAATTACGAAACATGAATTTTTTTGTAATTGGACCAAATTTCCAATTGAATGAGTATAAGTAAAAAATCCATGGATAAAGATAAAAAAATGGGTTTCTAATCGTAACTAAATCTTCATATTTTTTGTTTTTTTTATATAAAGAAAGCGCGTCAAAATGGCTATTAAATGATCACTTTAGTTTACTAGAGGCCTCAATTTCTTTTAGCTCGGTGGAAACAAGAAACTTTTCCTTAGGATTTTTTCAACTAGAAATAGAGAACGAAGTAACTAGAAAAATTGGTTGAATCTCCTCTTCTAGAAGGATCATCTAGAAAGCAAGTTGTTTTGAATTAAATTGACTGCATTCATACAAAAAGCTGACATAGATCTTATGGGTGAAAAACATTTTTTTGGTCCTGCCTTAAATTTTTATAAGGGAATTTTTTCCTTTTCCATAAAGAAGCCGAATGAACTCAACGTTTCATGTTCGGTTTTGAATTAGAGACGTTAAACCTAGCGTCGACTATAACCCCTAGCCTTCCAAGCTAACGATGCGGGTTCGATTCCCGCTACCCGCTCTTTTTTATAATAATAAATGCATCATTATTTTATTGATTGAGTTGAATATGCAATAAAATAATTGTATCATCGCACATAAAACTTGATTCTTTTTTTAGAACACCAAACACGAAAAATCAGAATGAAA